AAAGAATAAATAAGACGATATTCGCCCTCCCCCTACATATTTAATTTCTTCTCCTATACAAAAACCAGCAAGACCTACCCCATTGGTAATTCCATCAATGACACCCTTATCGAAAAACTGCGTTAGTTCGGTTAATCCTCTTATACCCAGGGTAAAGACCCTAGTATAGAAAATATCTATATAACCACGATTATATGACCAACTGTATATCTTTTTTTTTACTTGATCCAAAAAAGACTTTTTCGGACTCTCTTTTACAAGGGAATTTTTTAAATATAAATTCTGAAAAAAAGAATAAGCAGATCCATAGAAGATATATGCTATGAATAGACCAAACATAGCTAGACTTACAGAAGAAATTGCATTAGTGATAAATTCATATGAATTTATGGAAGAATTAGAACTTTCCTGGAAAAAGCTTATTGAGGGAGTTAACCACTTTGATAATATGGTTAACTCCGCTATTCCATTATCCATTACTCCATTATCAAAATGGATTCCTATGGATCCAATGAACAAAGTAAAAAGCAGTAATATAAAAAGAGGGAATAGCATAGTATTTCCCGTTTCATGAGGATAGACAAAAGTGTTTTTAACCCCAAAGGAAGTACTAAAGGACCCTATCCTATTTCTTGTATTACCATGAATTTTGGATATATTTTGTGAAAAAAAAGAAACTCCACTCTTCGTTGTTGATAAAATGAAATCTCTATTCACTCCTTTGGGTATCCTTTTTCCCCATAAGGATATTGAATACAACGAGCCCTCTTTAGTGCTACTGTAATTTTGAAAATGAACACGCAGGTACCCATCAAAAGTAAGTAAATATATCCGAAACATATAAAACGCAGTTAATCCTGCAGTAAAAGAGGCTATTATTCCAAAAAAGGGTGAATACAACCAACTATTACTAAGGATTTCATCTTTGGACCAGAAGCAAGCAAGAGGTGGAATACCACAAAGAGAAAGCGTACCCCATAAAAAAGTAGTTCTTGTAATTGGAACGTATTTTCTTAAACCACCCATAAGAACCATATTCTGACTTTTATCTGGTGAATATCCAACAAGAGGTTCCATTGAATGAATAATGGATCCGGATCCCAAGAACAATAAAGCTTTCGAATAAGCATGAGTGATCAAATGGAATAAAGCAGCTTGATAAGAACCTATACCTAGAGCTAACATCATATAACCCAATTGAGACATTGTAGAATAGGCTAAGCTTCTTTTAATATCTCTCTGAGCAAGAGCTAAAGTAGCTCCTAAGAAGAGTGTTATTGTACCTACTAAAGAAATGAAACTCATTATTAAAGGTAGGGATATGAAAAGAGGAAGAAGTCGAGCTAGAAGAAAAATCCCCGCAGCAACCATAGTTGCTGCGTGTATAAGAGCCGAAATGGGAGTGGGTCCTTCCATAGCATCGGGTAACCATACGTGAAGAGGGAATTGTGCAGATTTTGCAACTGCACCAAGGAATAATAAAAAAGCACACAAAGTAGTAAGTAAGGAATTAATCCCATTATTAGGAATCCAGTTATTAGCTATTTTGAACAAATCCCGAAACTCTAAACTACCTGTTATCCAAAAAAAACCTAAAATTCCTAATAACAGACCAAAATCCCCTACACGATTAGTTACAAAAGCTTTTTGACAAGCACTCGCTGCAATTGGCCGTGTAAACCAAAAGCCTATCAATAAATAGGAACACATTCCCACAAGTTCCCAAAAAAAATAAATTTGTATCAAATTGGAACTAGTAACCAATCCCAACATGGAAGTATTGAAAAAACTTATATAAACAAAAAATCTCAAATATCCTTCATCGTGAGACATATAATCGTCACTATAAATAAGAACGAGGATTCCTACTGTAGTAATTAGTATTAACATAATAGAAGTAAGCGGGTCGATCAAGTATCCAAATTCTAAGGAAAAATCATTATTGACGGTCCAAGACCATAGATATTGATAGATAGAGCTTCCATTTATTTGTTGAATAGATAGGTGAACTGAGAATACCATAGCTATACTTAAGAGTAAAACACTAGGAAAAGCCCATATGCGACGAAGATTTTTTGTTGCTGTCGGAATAAGAATAAGTCCAAACCCCATTGACATAATAACTGGAAGTGGGAGAAGAGGGATTACCCATGCATATTGATATGTATGTTCCATAAGAAAAGAAATGGAAATTTTTACTTCAATTTTTTTATAAAATAAAATTGTTTCCGATTCACCAAACCAATTCTTATCTCTTTCTGAAGGAATAAAAAAAAAAAGAATAAGACAAAATACTGGAATTCTTCATTTTTCCAAATTTATCTCATTGAAATAATCAAAAATGAAGAATGGGTTTACTTGGTTAAATTCAAAAAGTTAATCAAATAACTTTGTTACTTAGTTATTATCTAAAGAAGGATATTTATTAAAATATAAAAAAGGATTGAATCATTTTACTTTCTATTCATTTTTTTATTCATTTTTGTATTTCTTTCTATTACAATGAAGATGAAGCAACTCTCATGTTTCGTAACTGATTGATTGAATTCCAATGAAAACCTATGTTTATAGGAAATTCTCGAATATTCCTTACTTCATATAGAACTGAAATCCTAATGACTAGAATTACCTAAGTTTTAGAATGTCTTGTTTAAGAGACTAACTATTTTTTTTTGTTTTGATTGGAATTCAATTATGGAATACCATTCTGAACTTAATTAACTATTTGAATTTTCCCTTCCTTTTATCCCCCCATCTTATATGGGGGATAGACCCCCGTACCATATATCTATATATGAAGTATACTTGATATATAAATTGATTTAAATAGAAAACCTTTGTATATATTCTATATTATTAAAACAAAATCCAAAATATATATGAAAAATATGCTAAATGAAAAATATGCTAAAAAATTCTTGTCTTATCCGCATTAGAGAAAATGAAATAAAAAAGAATTCAGAATTTCAGTTCAGTATCTAAGTATAAATACTAAGAAAAAGCAGAAAGAAGGATTGATTTGCGGCAATAGATGTCTTTCACATACAACTAGAAAAAAGTAATCTCCTTTTTAAATGGCAGTTCCAAAAAAACGTACTTCGATGTCAAAAAAGCGTATTCGTAAAAATCTTTGGAAGAAAAAGACTTATTTTTCCATAGTACAATCTTATTCTTTAGCAAAATCAAGATCATTTTCCAGCGGCAGCGAGCATCCAAAACCAAAGGGTTTTTCTGGGCAACAAACAAATAATCTGGTTTTGGAATAATTTGAATTGACCTATCCAAAAGAAATTCCAATTATTTAATATGAATAATTCGGATTAATTAATGAATGTACTTTTATGTGTCGAATTCCTCGGTACAATATTCTTAGAACTAACCCCTCTGATATATAGAACAAAAGTTTTTGCTATACTGTGTCCTAAGTATTCTTTTCCTATCAACGAACTTTTCATAATAGAATCCTCATAATAAAATATGAGGATTCTATTATGAAAAGTAGAGTATTCTTGCAATAGGACTTACAACTTCTACCTATCTTATCCAAAATCCACAAATAAATTGGTTTAGGCTTGGTAAATCGTATTAATAAGAGAATAAAGGCTTTCATTCTAGAAATTTTGCTAAAATCCAAAATTCTTTGTATTTAATGATGAAATTCTAGAAATTCTAATGGATAGATAGAAAAGGTTTTTTGGATTTTGTCCATTGCATTGAAAGATTTGAAAAAATTTCAATGAGAAACTAATTAGAAAAAAATTAGTTCTATATTGCAACTGAGAAAAAACAGTTCCAACTCTTTCAAGCTTTGTTTCTATTGAGCAAAGCAAGAGTTTTTTGTTAAAAAAATCCGCAACGATACTACCAAACGAAGTCTATTTTAATGAAGATTCTAATGTTCCTAAATTCTATGGACTCTCCCAATCTCGACGATTTGCCAGAGAATAACTATTATTCTTTTAAGTTCCCTATTATTTCAAGTTAGCCGCCATGGTGAAATTGGTAGACACGCTGCTCTTAGGAAGCAGTGCTCAAGCATCTCGGTTCGAGTCCGAGTGGCGGCATTCTCGAAAAAGAATACAATAGATTAGAAAATGGATTCAATTCGAAATTTCCAATTTTGTAATGGGACCTTCTCCTTATGCTATTTGCAACTTTAGAACATATACTAACTCATATCTCTTTCTCAACTATTTCAATTGTGATTACGATTCATTTGATAACCTTATTAGTTCGTGAACTTGGGGGATTACATGATTCGTCAGAAAAAGGAATGATAGCAACTTTTTTATCTATAACAGGATTCTTAGTTTCTCGTTGGGCTTCTTCGGGACATTTTCCATTAAGTAATTTATATGAGTCATTGATCTTCCTTTCATGGGCTCTGTATATTCTTCATACGATTCCTAAGATACAGAACTCTAAAAATGATTTAAGCACAATAACTACGCCAAGTACTATTTTAACGCAAGGCTTTGCCACGTCGGGTCTTTTAACTGAAATGCATCAATCCACAATACTAGTACCTGCTCTACAATCTCAGTGGTTAATGATGCATGTCAGTATGATGTTACTAAGCTATGCAACTCTTTTGTGCGGATCCTTATTATCCGCCGCTCTTCTAATCATTAAATTTCGAAAGAATTTCGATTTCTTTTCTAAAAAGAAAAAAAATGTTTTACTTAAAACATTTTTCTTTAGTGAGTTTAGTGAGATTGAATATTTCTATGCAAAAAGAAGTGCTTTAAAAAACACCTCTTTTCCTTCATTTTCAAATTATTACAAATATCAATTAACTGAGCGTTTGGATTCTTGGAGTTATCGTGTCATTAGCCTAGGGTTTACCCTTTTAACCATAGGTATTCTTTGTGGAGCAGTATGGGCTAATGAGGCGTGGGGATCCTATTGGAATTGGGATCCTAAGGAAACTTGGGCATTTATTACTTGGACCATATTCGCAATTTATTTACATAGTAGAACAAATCCAAATTGGAAGGGTACGAATTCCGCACTTGTAGCTTCAATAGGATTTCTTATAATTTGGATCTGCTATTTTGGTATCAATCTATTAGGAATAGGTTTACATAGTTATGGTTCATTTACATTACCATCTAAATGATTACATAACATAAAACCTTCATGAAATGAAAGTTTTTCCATTTTTGTTTGATTTGAGAACCCCTTGAACGCCTTCTCAAAGGGTTCTCAAAAATTCGAGATATATCTAATTAGACTTAGACTTTTTTACTTTTTTCTGAATTATTTGGTTTTTCCACTATGGAATATAGAGTATAGAGCGGACTAGTAAAAAAAAAAAATCCTATTTAGGATAATAATTGGATAAGAGAGCCTCTACCCTGTCAACGGATAGCGAGAGAACAAAATCTGGATAAATACCAATTCCTATTACTGGTAAAAAGATACAGATTAAAAGAAAGAGTTCTCGCGGTCCAGAATCCACAAAATTTGCGTTTGGAACATGAAATAGCTTGTATCCATAGAACATCTGGCGTAACATAGATAATAAATAAATAGGAGTTAATATCATTCCAATTGCCATTACAAAAGTAATTAGCATTTTTGGCATTAACAGAAATTTTGGACTAGTAATTAGTCCAAAAAATACTACTAATTCTGCAACAAAACCGCTCATTCCTGGTAAGGCAAGAGAAGCCATTGAAAAGCTACTAAACATGGTAAAAATTTTCGGCATTGGGATAGATATCCCCCCCAGTTCTTCGAGATAAACAAGACGCATTCTATCACAAGCCGTTCCCGCCAAGAAAAAAAGTGTAGCACCAATAAATCCATGGGATAGTATTTGTAAAATAGCTCCATTGAGTCCAATGTTGGTTATGGAACCAATTCCTATAATTATGAAACCCATGTGAGATACGGAGGAATAGGCTATTCTTTTTTTGAAATTTCGTTGACCAAGAGAAGTTGAAGCTGCATAGATTATTTGCATCGCTCCTATTATTACCAACCAGGGGGAAAATAGATAATGAGCATGAGGTAACAATTCCATATTGATCCGAATCAATCCGTATGCTCCCATCTTTAATAGGATTCCCGCTAAAAGCATACATGTACTGTAATGCGCTTCCCCATGGGTATCTGGTAACCACGTATGTAGGGGTATAATTGGCAATTTGACAGCATAAGCAATAAGGAAGCCCAAATAAAATAGTATTTCCAATGTTGCAGGGTATGATCGATTAATTAATCTTTCCAAATCTAATCTTGGTTCGTTGGAACCATATAAGCCCATACCTAGAACTCCGATTAAGAAAAAAATGGAACCGCCTGCAGTATACAAAATAAACTTTGTAGCTGAATACAGACGCCTCTTTCCCCCCCACATGGATAAAAGTAAGTAAACAGGAATTAATTCTAACTCCCACATGATAAAAAAAAGTAAAAGGTCTCGCGAAGAAAATAATCCTATTTGACCACTATACATTGCTAGCATCAGGAAATAGAATAATCGCGAATTCCGGGTAACCGGCCAAGCTGCTAAAGTAGCTAAAGTAGTGATAAATCCTGTCAATAAAATAGATCCTAATGAAAGTCCATCGATTCCCAATCTCCAGTGGAAATCAAAGACATCTATCCATTTAGAATCCTCCTTTAATTGGATTAAGGGATCCTCCAATTGGAAATGATAACAGAATGCATAAGTCATTAGAAGGAATTCTAATAAACAAATAGATATAGTATACCACCTAACGATTTTGTTTCCCCTATGAGGTAAAAAGAAAATTAATGAACCTGCAAATATCGGCAAAACAACAAGTATTGTTAACCAAGGAAAATAACTCATGATAAAGTGATAAAGACAAGATACGTTTTGACCAGAAAAGCCCGTGCTCGCTTATTTCGAGCACAGGCTTCTTCGGTAAAGAGGAATCAGACGATTCAAGTGGAGTTTTTTGTAACGTATCAATAAGATAGAGCCATGCTGCGGGTTGTTTCAGGCCCTAAATAAACGCGGACACTTAAAAAATCTGTTGGGCAGGCAGATTCGCATCTCTTACAACCCACGCAATCTTCGGTTCTCGGGGCAGAAGCAATTTGCTTGGCTTTACACCCATCCCAGGGTATCATTTCTAATACATCTGTTGGACAAGCTCGTACACATTGAGTGCATCCTATACATGTATCATAAATTTTTACGGAATGTGACATTGGATCTATAAATTTTCCTTTTCAACATAAAAATTTTCGATCTGGTAAAAATGAAATTAGTACTATATGAGTCATATGTATTGTAGGCACCAGACGAAGCAATGGTTTATCCAAACTTCAACAAATAAATAATGCAATATATTTCTTAATCCGTTTGTGAGAAAGCGTGAAAAGAGCCAAGAGACTTGAATTTTGGGCTTCAACAATCATAATTATACGAATTGTACATACGAATTCGAACTAGCCAATAAATTGGCTATCGTCTTTTCAATATAAATTATTGCAATATTCAAATTGCAATATCAATGAATTGCAAAAATTCAATAAGTAAAAAAGAATACTATACAATAACCTACTCAAAAAATAGATATTCTAAAATAATAAAATAATAAGAAAATAGTATTCGATTTCTATTCATCTTAATATTTGAATTTTATATTATCATTATATGTGCGCCTTTGTTTATTTGTTTAGAGGATTCTATGTCTAATTATTCAAAAGTCTAATTATTCAAAAAATTCGATTGATTGATACGAGTTGATTTCCTGTTACGATGGATGGAAGAAAGAATGGATAGTCCAATAGCTGCTTCAGCAGCCGCAAGGGCTATAACAAAAATTGCGAAAATGTCTCCTTTTAATTGGCGACTATCAAATAGATCAGAAAATGTTACGAGATTTAGATTAATTGAATTCAGTATAAGTTCAAGACATATTAGAGCTCTAACCATGTTTCGGCTTGTGATCAATCCATAGATACCAATCGAAAATAAATAGACACTCAAAAAAAGTACATGCTCAAACATCATTAACTAACTCCTTATCAATCTCGATTCATTTCAATATGAGGACAAGAATTGAACCGATTCAATTAATTAGAATAGAACAATTACACAACAAAAGAGAAAAGAAGGTATTTGTTGGCAGTAGATGGGTTTTACTAAATCAAAATTGTGATTCTTTAGTTATTTATTTTAGTTACTTATTTTAGATTTGAAATTCTAAGAATTTTGACTCATTCTAAGTATTTCTTATTGCCGAGCCATAGTAATTGCACCTATTAAAGAAACTAGAAGAATTATGGAAATGAGTTCAAACGGAAGATAAAAATCAGTTGCTAAATGAATCCCAATTTGTTGAACGTTATTTATGAGACCCTGTTCTACTATTTGGTTTGATCTTGTAGTCCAAAGAATTCCATACCATGACGTATCTGGGATAGTAGTCATTAGTGAAAAAAGAATAGTTATACAAACGAGTGAAGTGAACCCATCTCCAATAGTCCAATAATTCTTATTTTTAGACCATTCTGAGCCATCTATGAACATTACGGCAAATATGATCAAGACATTTATGGCTCCCACATAAATAAGAAGTTGTGCGACAGCTACAAAGTAGGAATTCAATAAAATATAGAATAAGGATATACAAATAAGAACTAATCCCAGCGAAAAGGCAGAATAAATTGGGTTGGTAAGTAATACTACTCCTATGCCCCCTAGTAGAAGAAAAAATTCCCCAAATAGCACAAGAATCTCATGTATTGGTCCAGGTAAATCCATTATGGATAAGAATAAATTAATAGTATAAAATTTTTCATGAACTGACTAAAACTAAAACTAAAAGATTCAAGGAAGGAAAAAGGGATTAGGATATTTTTTGTATATAAGTTGTATAGTTAGAAATCACATCACGAAAATCAACTCTCATTTTAAATCAGGAATAATTTGCAATAAGCAGTAGTTATTCGTTTTTCTTTATAGTTAGTAAAGAACTATTGGATTTTTCTAACAAAAAAGAAAAATCCTAGTAATTAGTAATCGTTCTTGAATTCAAAGATTTTTCTTCGTCTATTTTACTTTGAGTCGAATTCCTAATTGTTTGAATTGTGTAATCTCCCATTATGGAGATTGGTAACCGACTCAAAGCAATTTGATTGTAATTCAATTCATGACGATCATAAGTAGAAAGTTCATATTCTTCAGTCATTGATAAACAGCTTGTCGGACAGTACTCAACACAATTACCACAAAATATACAAACTCCAAAATCAATACTATAATTAAGCAATTGTTTCCTTTTAATATCCTTTTCAAATCTCCAATCCACAAGGGGTAGATCTATCGGGCATACGCGAACACATACTTCACAAGCAATACATTTATCAAATTCAAAGTGGATTCGCCCCCGGAAACGCTCCGATGTAATTGATTTTTCATAAGGGTAGTGAATCGTTATAGGTAAACGATTTGTGTGGGATAAGGTAATTATGAAACTTTGACCAATGTACCTTGCAGCGCGTATTGTTTGTTGACCATAACTCATGAACCCAGTTACCATAGGGAACATATTATAAATATCTATGAAAAAGGTATGTTTCTTTCTCTTGTTTGAGAGAATTTTTGTGTTGAAAATATTCTTACTATTATTGTATTATCTTATTTATAGTGAAACAAGTTGGGAAGAAGTTGTTAATAAGAGATTGCCCAGGGAAATAGGTAAAAGAAATTTCCATCCAAGATTTAATAACTGATCCATTCTCATCCTGGGTAAAGTCCATCTTATTGTGATAGAAATGAAGAGAAATAAATAAGCTTTAGTTAATGTAATAAAGATACCCATTGTCATTTCCAAAATTCCAACCATTTTATTCATTTGGAAAAATCCAAAAAAGGATATATAGGGAATAGAGAAATTCCACCCGCCTAAGTAGAGAACTGTTACAAATAAAGAGGAAACTAATAAATTTAGGTAAGAAACAAGATAAAATAAACCATATTTGATACCGGAATATTCGGTTTGATAACCTGCTACTAATTCTTCCTCTGCTTCTGGTAAATCAAAGGGTAATCTTTCACATTCTGCCAAAGAAGAAATTAGAAAAACCAGAAAACCTATAGGCTGACGCCAAAGATTCCATCCAAAAAAACCATATTTTGACTGTGCTTCAACTATATCAACTGTACTTGAACTGTTAGATAATCATAGTCGATGATAACATCACAGTTCCCACCGCTATTCCAAAACCGTACATGAAACCTTAGCTTCATACGGCTTCTCTATGATCAGAAAAAAGGAAAGGGTTGTTTCATTTCGGTATTATCCCCTTGGGCATAGATAGAATTAGGTAAGATAAAATCGATTGGAAAGTCCTAAATTAGACCAAAGGAATTCCGTCTGCTAGAATAAGAAAAAGCGCTTCCGAATTGATCTCGTCCTTTATAATATAATGAGAATTTTTCTTTGTTCAGCAATAACTTAATCTTGGAATAAAACACTCGTTATAGCAATTAATAAATGAAAAGAATTGGGCATTAGTTCATGAGGAATTCTGTATGAATATGAATAGAGGAAGGAAAGAATAAATAAAGATCTTTTTTTTGTATTGCATTCCATATCTTTTGTCCTATTCTTCTTTCCCCCGGGAGGGGTACTTAAAAAGAAAAAAGGAATAAAGGGTTAATTCGTTCTTGATAGCCATTTCCTTAACAAGTGAATGGGAACATACTCTGGATCGGAATCCGAAGAAAGTACTACTTGATCATTTCCACCAATTTCAAGTCCTTATTATGATTCCTTTTATGAGGAAAAATCTCTAATGCCTTAGATTTCCTCATTACTAATCCTTTATGTACTTTAGTGTTCCTAACCCCTCACTAACTTTTGATGGATTCCTCTTATGATTATAAGTTATAGTAATAACTAGGAATATTCTAGTAATGGAATTCCATATCGCGAATCCTTTATTCTTGCCCGCTTCAAGATATGATGACTAATCAAAAAATCTCAACCTTGGGGTAAAGAGTTTACACTGCTTATGTTTACTTCAACTTTTTTCTTGTACGTAGGAAATGAGATTTTTTCTTTTTACTACAAATTAATAAGCTGTTTTGTTTCACTCATATAGCTATCTAGTTTAACTTACCAACCCGAATATAGAATAAGAAAAGGAAGATAAATATTCAATGGATTTTAGAGGAAAAAGATCCTATTTTAACGAATCACACGTAGAGATATTGCTAGCACACAAAAAGTTAATGGTATTTCATAACTAATAGATTGAGCAGCAGCTCGTAGACCGCCTAAAAAAGAATATTTATTATTTGAGCTATATCCTGCCATAAGAAGACCAATAGGAGCAATACTTGAAATGGCAATCCATAAAAAAACACCAATACTAAGATCGGCTAAAACAAAAGGATATCCTAAAGGGATAACTAAAAAACTTAATAAAATTGATATGACTGCTATAGAGGGTCCAATGCTAAATAAAGGAATATCTCCTCGGGATGGCAGGATATCCTCCTTAAAAAGTAGCTTAGTTCCATCGGCTATAGCTTGAAGCAGTCCCAGGGGGCCAGCATATTCAGGACCAATACGTTGTTGTATCGATGCGGATATTTCTCTTTCTAACCACACAATTACCAGTACTTCTATTGTGATTCCCAGTAGGAGGGTCAAAATAGGTAGAATCCATATCAGTCCATAGACTTCTTTTAATAATTCCGATTTCGAAAAAGAATTGATAGTTTCTACCTCTACCCTATCTATTATCATTTCAACGATCAACTTCCCCCATAATGATATCTATACTACCTAATATCGTCATGATATCAGCCAATTTCATTTTTTTAACTAGTTGAGGAAGAATTTGCAAATTAATAAAACCAGGTGGACGAATTTTCCATCTCCAGGGGAAAAGACTATCATCTCCTACCAGATAAATTCCTAATTCACCTTTTGGAGCTTCCACTCTTACATAAAGCTCTTGCTTTGACAATTCAAAATTGGGCGAAGGTTTTTTACCAAGAAATCGATATTCAAAAGCATTCCATTCGGAATTCTTTGCTTTCTTAAAGCGTCGGACTTCTAAATTCTCATAAGGACCCCCAGGAATTTTCTCTACAGCCTGTTGAATAATTTTGATGGATTCCCTCATTTCACCCATTCGTACTAAATAGCGAGCTAATGAATCCCCTTCTTTTTGCCATTGGATTTTCCAATCAAATTGGTTGTAAGACTCATAAGGATCAACTTTACGAAGATCCCATTGTATTCCAGAAGCTCGTAACATCGGTCCCGATAAGCCCCAATTTACTGCTTCTTCTCCGCTAATAAAACCGACTCCTTCAACTCGTTCTATAAAAATGGGATTCTGTGTAATAAGTTGTTGATATTCAACAACTCCTCGTAAAAAATAATCACAGAAATCTAAACATTTATCGATCCATCCATAAGGTAGATCGGCGGCTACTCCTCCGATGCGAAAGTAATTATGCATCATTCGCATACCTGTAGCAGCTTCAAATAGATCATATATCAATTCTCTCTCTCTAAAAATATAGAAAAAAGGAGTCTGTGCGCCGAGATCTGCCATAAAAGGTCCAAGCCATAACAAGTGAGAAGCTATACGGCTCAACTCTAACATAATTACCCTAATATAGCTGGCTCTTTGGGGTATTTGAATATTCTCCAAGAATTCTGGTGCATTTACCGTTATTGCTTCTGTAAACATAGTAGCTAAATAATCCCACCGTGTTACATAAGGTAAGTATTGTATAATAGTTCGGTTTTCCGCGATTTTTTCCATTCCTCTGTGTAAATACCCTAATATGGGTTCACAATCAATAACATCTTCACCATCGAGAGTAACGATCAGTCGAAGAACACCATGCATTGATGGGTGGTGAGGGCCCATATTGACTATCATGAGATCTTTTCTTGTAAGCGGTAGACTCATATCCTTTCTTCCTTAATTCATTATTCCATGAAAATGGATTATTCCATGAATTCCTCAAAACGAGGCTCATCAAAATGCAAAATCTAAGACTACTATAAGACTACTAATAAAATAAGAAAAAAATTCGAACGATTAAATTACTTCTCCCTAATATCCAACTGACTGATTAATTTCTTATAACGTACTCTATTTTTCTTTGCCAAATAAGCTAGCAAACGTTGACGTTTTCCCAAAAGTCTTCGTAGACCTCTTTCCGATGAAAAATCTTTTTTGTGTAATTCCAAATGTGAAGCAAGTCTCCGTATCTTATTGGTGAAACTGAATACTTGAAATTCAACAGAACCCCTGTTTTCTTCTTTTTCTTCTTTAACCATAAATCCAAAAATTTTTCTACCTCCTTTCTTTTTCTTGTATTTTTCTGATCAGGAAAAATACAAAATTATGTCAGTTATTTTGAAGTTATTCTAATCTCGTACACACAAAAATTTGCAATTATTCATCTACTACTGGAATTTGGATTTATTTTATCGATGCAAATTGGATTTGGATAGAAGGGTACATTCTTTTATTTTAGATAGAAGAAATGTTTCTTCTATCTAAAATAAAAGAATTTTGCTGATTTATTTATTGCTATATCCAATTTATGGAATTGATACACCATTTAATTGATATCGTTTAGCAAAATGAAACACAGCATATGCATCCATCTTTCGGCTCGAGAATTTCACGGGATAGAGATATGGTATAAGAAATAGGCTATTAAGTAACTCTAAATGAATTGTGGATACATCTGTATCCTTAACATACTGAAACGACTGCCATTATTCGTATCAAACCAATAGCGATTCATACAAGCTAAATCTTCTAATCAATGGTGGGCCAATAATGAATTTTTTTGCATATGTATTAAGACGCTTGGCCTGATTTCGAAATTGTCCAGAGTTTTTTATGTTGTTTTCATTGCAAAATGATGGATCTCCTTCCGTAACTTTCCAATTACGAGTACGAGAATTGAAAGACATGAAAATTCTCAATTCTCTACGGCGTCTAGGAGATAGATAGAATATTTTCAGGAACAAGAAAATCAGAAGAATCTTTCTCTCTATTCACTACCATTCCTCGTCTTCGACTTCTATTAGTTTCTTTTCTTCTTTAATGCAATAGCTATAGTTTGATATAGAATCCATTTCTCAAAGTAATGGAAACCATTCTCTTATAGGAAATGCTTCGAAAATCGCTATTCCATCTTTTAGGTATCGTGAAAAGTGATACCTGTGAAGATCGTGCATTTCAGTCACATTCAGATCCGTTTTTCGAGTCCATGATATAACCAAATTGGATGGATCTTCCACCCGTTTAGCTAAGAAAGAATAGATGCAGAGGTGGATAATAGATCGATATGAAGATCATGAGCTGCCCCATAATGAAACCGCCAGTAGTCGCGAATATCTCCTTCTTCCCTAATCCAAGATTGGAGAAAGAAGATCTAAGAGGGACCTATGGAGAATGTGGTCAGAAATCCATAATAGAGTCCGACCACAACGACCGAATTAATTATCCTCATCGAGAAACTTAGACTACTAAGTAGAAAAGATTTGAAAATCATGGCATGGGTCTCCTTTTTTTCTTTCTTTAGAGTTTTCTATATGCACAATTTCTCGATGTTTCGATGAGAATTTCTTGACTTTCCATATATAGAAAGAGATAGACTATAAATGACATCTCTTATGTAAATAAGACCAAAGGGATGGATATTAAATGATAGGAAGTGCTAGGAAGTGAAATAGAATGAAATAGAGCCACTTTGGGCTTCCCTATGAAATGAGGCATGGAACGGAGTCACTACGAAGAAATTCCGGGAGTTACGAAAGAAGCTTCGGACTCATATTGTTCATGGGTTGAGAGCGGGAGTTGAACTCTAGGAGATCGAATCTCCCCTTGTTCCTCAGTAGCTCAGTGGTAGAGCGGTCGGCTGTTAACTGACTGGTCGTAGGTTCGAATCCTACTTGGGGAGATTTGATTCATTCTTTAATGTAAGAATAAAGAATTGAATTAAAGGGCTTGCTTTGACCC